CAAGACGCACTGGCGTAGGGAGTTTATTGAAACCATTGAATTCGGAATATGGAAAAGTAGCTCCAGGGTGGGGGACTACACCACTTATGGGAGTTGCAATGGCTCTATTTGCAATATTTCTATCTATTATTTTAGAAATTTATAATTCATCTGTTTTACTGGATGGAATTTCAATGAATTAGTTCATAAAAACTAGGAAGTCCTAGTTTTTCAATAAAAAAATAGTATTTTACTTATACTTACTTAATGCTTAAAATACTTAATACTTCAACTTAATATTACCTAAGACTTGGATTTCATTCTGGTAGTTCGATCGTGAAATTTATTTGTTTCGATATTTCATTTCCGGAATATGAGCGTGTGACTTGTTATAATTGATCCTATTGATAATACAGAGAATGGACCTGTCATCTCTATCAAGATGATTCTACCTCGTCAGATATTTATTATAGTCTCTGAAGCACGGACTATATAGAATAGATCAAGAAAAGAAATATTTGAACTATGATTCATACCTATTATTCAGACCTCGCAACCGGATTAAAAAAAAATGGAAATAGGTCTTTTATAAATAAAACAATTTTTTCTTTCATACTTCTTTTGACCAAAATAAACCTCTTTCTCTATATTTTGTTGAGTTATTACATTCATTGAAGAAGTGATGATCAAATGGTTTTTACTCAGAAAACCTTTGAGTTTAGTTTTGGCTTTCTTAAATCATCGTGGTTCTAGTATGAATCTGAGGTTTCAATTGATTCATAGGGTCTCAACAAGAGAATTCCTATCAAACAAACAAAAAAAAAAAATAGGGAAGAGAAGATTCAAGAGGCCTGTCACGATTAACATAAAGAAAGATGGATGAGCCAACTTGAGATTTTATTTCTTAGCATTATCATCACAAAGAAGAGATTCCGGATTTTTCTTACTTCGTATCTTTGGGTCAAATCGAGTCAAGCGGCTAAGCCACAAGAAGTTTGAAACTCTCTATTCCATATCCGTTGAACCCAGTATTTGTGTGTTTCGGTTTGAGCCGTACGAGATGAAATTCTCATATACGGCTCTCAGAGGGGGAGTCTTTCTTGGGTTACCTATCTCAATAAAGTATATGATTGGTTCGAGGAACGTCTCGAGATTCAAGCGATTGCAGATGATATAACTAGTAAATATGTTCCTCCTCATGTCAACATATTTTATTGTCTAGGGGGGGTTACGCTTACTTGTTTTTTAGTACAAGTAGCTACGGGTTTTGCTATGACCTTTTACTATCGTCCAACTGTTACAGAGGCTTTTTCCTCTGTTCAATACATAATGACTGAGGCCAACTTTGGTTGGTTAATTCGATCAGTTCATCGATGGTCAGCAAGTATGATGGTTCTAATGATGATCTTGCACGTATTTCGTGTGTATCTTACAGGTGGTTTTAAAAAACCCCGCGAATTAACTTGGGTTACAGGGGTGGTTCTCGCTGTATTGACCGCATCTTTTGGCGTAACTGGTTATTCCTTACCTCGGGACCAAATTGGCTATTGGGCAGTAAAAATTGTAACAGGCGTGCCTGAAGCTATTCCTATAATAGGATCACCCTTGGTAGAATTATTACGTGGAAGTGCTAGTGTGGGCCAGTCTACTTTGACTCGTTTTTATAGTTTACATACTTTTGTATTGCCTCTTCTTACTGCCGTATTTATGTTAATGCACTTTCCAATGATACGTAAGCAAGGTATTTCGGGTCCTTTATAGAGAAGGCAGATCATAGATATTTGTAATTTATCATATCGGGGAGGAACAAGAGTCTTTCATTGCTACAAATATGGATTATTTAAAAATAAGGCATGTTATTTGGATACTTCTATTCAACTCTGAAGTATTGTTTATTTGATACGAATCAAATAGTTGAAGTATATTTTTCTAAAAGAGGATGGATTATGGGAGTGTGTGACTTGAACTATTGATTGGTCCATGCAGATATATGATTTTATCCGCCACGTTGGAATTCACAACCTAACGTGTCTCCGCATCCAACCATCACGTCAGTCCCTTATATGTAGCATAGGATAGGCCGGTTCACTTGAGGAGAATATTTTCTATGATCATACCCGAATCATGTCATGCATGAACAGGCTCCGTAAGATCCCTAGACTAGAATGATCCAATGTTCTATTTATTCCACTTTTTTTGATTTTTCTTTTTTTTTTTAGTAATTTTCTTATAATTAATTTATAGTATTAATATTTCGTATTAATTTGATAGTAATCTTAGTAAGTTTTTTATAGTATGTAGATGCATTCATTTCCTCTGCATCGACCCTGAATCTATGATACTATTGGAGTTAAATAGGGGATCTAAAGAAGAACAGGGGCTAGACTTTATTAGTAACAAGTAAAAATTTTGTATTTTTGTATGTAATATGTAATACAATCGAGATGTTGTGGGGATAAATACCAACCAAAAGACATGAGACAATCCAAAAAGCACTTGATCATGATCAAATTTGTAAGCCTACTTGGATATTGAGCATTTCCTTGTTGCCAGAACTGAATTCTTTGCAATTAATAATGAATCGTTGAAACTCGGGGAAATGGAATTTTATAAATCTTTTCTTACATAGAGTCATTCTACATTATATATGTAGATATATATGAAATATAGATCTTCTATGGACCTATTTATGTTCTATGGATCTATTTCTGTGATTCTTTTGATTCTTGCTCGAGCCGGATGATAAAAAATTATCATGTCCGGTTCCTTTGGGGGATGGATCCACAAGAATTCACCTATCCAAATAACAAAGAAACCTGATTTGAATGATCCTGTATTAAGAGCTAAATTGGCTAAAGGGATGGGACATAATTATTATGGAGAACCTGCATGGCCCAATGATCTTTTATATATTTTTCCAGTAGTAATTCTAGGCACTATTGCATGTAATGTGGGTTTAGCAGTTCTAGAGCCGTCAATGATCGGTGAACCAGCGGATCCGTTTGCAACTCCGTTGGAAATATTACCCGAATGGTACTTCTTTCCCGTATTTCAAATACTTCGCACAGTACCCAATAAGTTATTGGGTGTTCTTTTAATGGTTTCAGTACCAATAGGATTATTGACAGTACCTTTTTTAGAGAATGTCAATAAATTCCAAAATCCATTTCGTCGTCCAGTAGCTACAACAGTCTTTTTGATCGGTACCGCAGTAGCTCTTTGGTTAGGTATTGGAGCAACTTTACCTATTGAGAAATCCCTAACTTTAGGTCTTTTTCAAATTGATTAAACCGTGAAATACCACGACATAGGTATCTAAGGAAGATCCCCTTCTGGATCTTCCCTAGATACATCAATCTTATTATGATCTATTCTGAAAATATATGGACCGTGTCGGAGATTAAAAACTTATTCTATTCTTTATTTATTTCTAAAAACTAAAAAAAGAAAAAATTCCAATGGATTTAAAATGAAAACTTTTTCTTAGGTAAATTGATTGCAAAATGCTTCTGTAGAGTGCCCAATATCTGTTTTACATCTTCTATTCGAAAATATTTTATTTTCATAAGATCTTCTTGACTGTTACTCAAAAGGTCCAATAATGTATGTATATTGGACCTTTTGAGACAATTATAGGTCCTGGAAGACAATTCTGATTGGTCAATAAAAATACATGTCAATGGAATTTCTTTTTTGTTTTTCTTGAGATTAGTGAATCTGTCTTGAAAGGAAAAAAGGGGCAGATTCCATCTGTTTTCATTTTCCTCGAAATTCATGCCCTCTTCCTCTGCATGTAGAAAAGGAATCAATAAATCAATCAAATTACGAGAAGCCTCATAAAGTGCTTCTTTAGGAGTTAAACTTCCATTCGTCCATATTTCTAGAAAGAGTATCTCTTGTTTTTCATCCCCATTCCCATAAGAATGAATACTATGATTCGCATTTCGAACAGGCATAGATACAATATCTATAGGATAACTTCCATCGTGAGAGTCGTTTGTGGATTTCATATGATATCCGCGATCTCTCTTGATTTGTAATTCAATATACAAATCAATTGATTCTGTCAGGTTAGCTATATGCTGTGTCGTATCAACTATTTCTACAGAAGGTGGTGAGATGATATCTTGAGCTGTTATGTATTTTGGACCCCTGACGCAAATGGATGCGTCCCTAACTCCATAGAGATTACTTCTCAATACAATCTCTTTCAAATTTATTAAAATCTCATGTACTGATTCTTCAATACCTGCTATTGTAGAATATTCATGCAGCACATTTTCAGATGTTGCACGTGTGATACATGTTCCTTCTATTTCTCCAAGTAAAGCCCTTCGCATGGCAATACCTATGGTATCGGCTTGACCTTTCATAAGCGGGGACAAAACGAAACGACCATAATAAAGACGCTTGCTGTCTACTCTTGATTCAACACATTTCCACTGTAGTGTTCGAGTGGATCCTGCTACTTCTTCTCGAACCATACTCTTATTTTTCTTTTATTTATGATTATTGGATTAGATCATTGAATCATTTATTTCTCTTGGAATCTCTTGAATTCTTATTTCTACACACGTCTTTTTTTAGGGGGGCGACATCCATTATGCGGCATGGGTGTTACATCACGTACGAAACTTAATAGCATCCCATTTCTACGAATGGCTCGTAATGCCGCATCTCTTCCGAGACCTGGACCCTTTATCATAACTTCTGCTCGTTGCATACCCTGATCAACTAATGTACGAATAGCATTAAATGCCGCGGCTTGAGCAGCATAGGGTGTTCCCTTTCTTGTACCTCTGAATCCAGAAGTACCTGCGGAAGCCCAAGAAACCACCCGACCTCGTACGTCTGTAACAGTTACAATAGTATTGTTGAAACTTGCTTGAACATGAATAACTCCTTTTGGTATTCTACGTTCACTCTTATTTGAACCAATACGTGCATTCTTACGTAAACCAATTTTTGATATAGGTTTTGTCATATTTTATTAGATCATATTCATAAGAATAAAATAAAAAGAAAGAAGAATCAGAAATCTACATAAAGATACAGATAAAGGAATATCCATTTCATATGAAAACAAATTCTTTTTACATGTACATGTTACATGTACATGAGTTTTTCTTTTAAAAAGTTCTTGATTTAAAACTTGAGAAGGATTACCCCTGTCTCTGTTTATGTCTCGGATTGGAACAAATGACTCTAATTCGTCCCCGCCTACGAATCAAGCGACATTTTTCACAAATTTTACGAACAGAAGCCCTTATTTTCATATTTATTATTCCTTACTTTCATTCTGAATCTATTTTTTTTTTGAAAAAAAAATCAGTTTATTGCATTTTTGAACTTCGAATTATATCCCTACGAAAAGGATGTTTAAAAGAATGATCTAATCGTTCGAATCTTTTTTGCGAAGTCTATAAATTATACGTCCCCTGGTTGAATCATAACGACTCATTTCAATTTTGACTCTATCTCCGGGTAGTATACGTATAAAACTGCGCCGGATTCTTCCTGAAATATAACCTAGAATTAGATCTTCATTATCTAACTGAACTCGGAACATACCGTTGGGAAGTGATTCAGTAATTAAACCCTCATGAATTAATTTTTGTTCTTTCATTCCAGGGAACCCCCTTTAAGTATCAACTAATAGAGGAAGAGTTCTATAATTCACTTCTCCTCTCTATTTTACAAATAGTAAGTTCGAGAGAAAATTAGGGTATTCAGGAGAATCACCATATATAACACAAAATTTCTCCTCCAATTTTTTCTAGTCGAGCTTCTCGATCTGTCATTATACCTCGAGAAGTAGAAAGAATTACAATTCCCATTCCGCCTAAAATCTTAGGAATTCGTTGATAGTTGGAATAGATTCGTAGACCGGGTCGGCTGATACGTTTTAAAATTATGTTATTTCCTTTCCTAGTCTTTCTATGTCGTAAGGTTAAAACCAAGAATTTTTTTTGACTTTCTTGATGTTTTCGAACATTTTCAATAAAACCTTCTCGTAAAAGTATTTTCACAATGTTTTTAGTGATATTAGTAGATACTATTTGAACTCTTCCCTTTTGATCTATGTCAGCATTTCTTATAGAAGTTAATATATCGGCAATAATGTCCCTACCCATGACGAACTATAGTTATTGGTGCCTCCTAATTTTGATATAATCAACATGCTTCTTTTTTGTTTTATTTTTTATTGAATTTTTTTTTTGAAATTCTTAAATTATAAAAAATTATTAGAAATTTAAAGTATATGCATGAGACACAATCTATTCTATCTATGTCTATTAATCGGATTTCTTTCAGATATTTGAATATTATAAATATTCCATATGATAGATTATAGATATAGAATAGATTCTATATTCTATATCTATAATCTATATATATATAGTATAGGATATATCCTATTTTTCATCTATAAGACTTCGGGTGCTAATGAAACTATTTTAGTAAAATTCAATTGTCGCAATTCTCGAGCAATCGCACCAAAAATTCGAGTTCCCTTTGGATTTCCTTCTTGATCAATGATAACCGCTGCATTGTCATCATATCGTATTATCATGCCATTATCACGTTTGAGTTCTTTACACGTGCGTACAATCACAGCTCTAATTATTTCTGATCTTTCTATAGGCATGTTGGGCACTGCTTCTTTGATTACAGCAACAATAACATCGCCAATATGAGCATATCGGTGATTACCAGTTCCTATGATTCGAATACACATTAATTCTTGAGCTCCACTGTTATCCGCTACATTCAAAAGGGTCTGAGGTTGAATCATATCATTTTTATTTTAATCTCTTATTTCAATGCAAGGGATAATGGAAAAAAGAAATATTGTCTGTCCAGAGATAAAGAAATCCGTGGTTGTTTTTTCATTCTCAATACTCCTTCTTATTTTACTTTTGTTTACCTATCCTGAAATAACAAATTGAGTTCGTATAGGCATTTTGCATGCAGCTATTTGCATAGCAGTTTTGGCTACAGTTTCTGATACTCCACTCATTTCATAAAGTATTCGACCCGGTTTAACAACAGATACCCAATATTCGGGGGATCCCTTGCCCGAACCCATACGTGTTTCTGTAGGTCTTAAAGTAACAGGTTTGTCGGGAAAGATACGTACCCATATCTTTCCACCACGACGCGCATATCGTGTCATTGCTCTTCGCCCTGCTTCTATTTGTCTAGCTGTGATCCAAGCAGGTTCAAGTGCCTGAAGAGCGTATCTGCCAAAACAAATATGATTGCCTCGGCAAGATATTCCTTTCATTCTACCTCTATGTTGTTTACGAAATCTGGTTCTTTTGGGGTTATAGTTGATGGTCATTTCTGAATTCCATCTCTACTGCAAAGCTGGACATGAGAGTTTCTTCTCATCCAGCTCCTCGCGAATGAAATGATTCAATAATATTACATATACACATGTATTTATGTATTTCATTCTAATTTCATTCTAATTTCATTCTAAGAAAGAATATACTAATTTTTTTTATATTGAATTTGTTACATAGGTAGTTGTATATATAATGCTTCTTTCTTTTATCAAAATTTCTAAAGTATTTTACTTTACCTCTATTGAATCACGCCAACAGTCATCCAATAAATAAAATTGTTAAATTAAATAAAAATAAAGAAAGTTTTCGCGGGCGAATATTGACTCTTTCCTCCTTCATTTGTAGGGTCAATTCATGACCATTTAGAAGAAATCCATTTTTTCTTGGTTCATTCCGCCATCCTACCCAATGAATCATTAGGATTGATTCGTTTTCAAGAAAATCCTATGTAATCACAGGTTCCATCGTTCCCATAGCTTCTCTATTAATACTTAGGCCTGAACTCTGCAATGGAGCTCTCAACAAAATCTGTTATTTGTTTCCGAGTCAATCTCCTCAGTTTTTTTTAACCCGAAGCTCAATTCAATTATTCTCTATTTTTTATTATTTCTATTATCTATTTTTCTATCTTTGATATCTTATTATTTCTTTATCTATCTTATTACATACATAATAGACTGACTATATTATCCATATTGATTAGATTATTTAGATTATTATTTTAATTTCATTTTTTTTTTATTATATTTCTTATATTTTCTTTCTATTTTTTATTTGTATATTTTGTATTCTATTGTAATTGTATATTTTGTATTTTTATTTGATGTTGATGCTTTATAACACTGCCTTTATTTATGGGGTAATTCTTCATAAACCATACATACGGGAATCATATATCATTGAGATCTTTATTCTCTCTTTCTATCATCCTTCCTTTTTTCCACATCCCTTTTTTTCACAATTCATAATCAGATTTCTTTTTTATGAAAAGAATTTCAGTTGCTACAACTATATGATTGATTCAGTCATATAGTGACTGTTTCTTGGGATCTCGACAATACGAAGCAATAAGTTGGTTATTAGTTTTGAGTTTCTTTAGTTTTTATAGTTACTAAGTTTATAGTGGGGTCAGCCTTTTTTTTTCAATCTCAATTCTCAACTCTAAAGAAAAAATTAACGAGTCACACACTGAGCATAGCAATTATACTAAAATCTAAATTAAATTTAAATAAAGGGTAAATCAAATTTTTATTCAACCTTATATAATTATAATTGTTCGTTTTTCTTTGATTAAGAAAAAGAAGAAAAGAGTTTCTAAATTTTTTCTATCGATGAGCAGAATGGCGAGATAAAGAAAGGTCCATTATTCTTATTTTCTTATTCTTGGTTTACAAATATCCAAATTTTGATGCCTAAGACTCCATAGATAGTTCTAATTGTATGGGAACAGTGATCAATTTTAGCGCGAATTGTTTGTAAAGGAACCCTGCCTTCTCTGATCCATTCGACACGTGCAATCTCTTTTCCGTCGATACGCCCTGCAATTTGCACTTGAATTCCTTTTGTACCCGTTTGTTCAGTTAATTCAATAGCTTTTTTCATTGCCTTTCGAAATGAGACTCTATTTTTTAATTGTAAAGCTATATATTCTGCAAGAATATTAGGTTGTCCATAAGGCTTTTCAATTCTTGTGATAGCAATGTTGAGTCTCCGATTTACAGAATGAAACTCTTTTTGTACATTCATCTGTAATTCTTCGACTCCCCGTGTTCGTCCTTCTATTAATAAATTGGGAAATCCAATATAGATTATGACTTGAATCAAATCTATTCTTTTTTTAATTCCTATACGGACAATTCCTTCTAAACCCGAGGATATTTTCTTATTTTTTTTTACATAGTCCTTAATACAATTCCGTATTCTTTCATCTTCTTGTAGACCCATGGAAAAATTCTTTGGTTTTGCGAACCAAAAAGAATGATGACTTTGAGTTATTCCAAGTCTGAAACCAAGTGGATTTATTTTTTGTCCCATATTTTTCTATTATTTTTCCATCCATTTTTTTCTAAATAGGAATCTAAATTTTATATTTTTCTTTTAAAAAAATCTTTATATGACAAGTGGTTTTTTTTATCAGATAATTACGTCCTCGAGCCCGGGGTCTTAACTTTTTCACAATAGCACCTCTATTGACTTCAGCTTTACTAATAAATAAATCAGCTTCATTCAAACCCATATTATGACTAGCATTTGCTGCTGCAGAATAAACTAATTTTAAAATTGGATAAGATGCCCAATAAGGCATTAGTTCCAGTATCATGAGTGTTTCCTCATAAGAACGTCCGCGAATCTGATCAATTACTCTTCGTGCTTTGAAAACAGACATACATATATGTTGAGCTAAAACTTTTGCTTCTCTATCCGAATTTTTGTTCTTTATCATAAAAGTTCTCCCCCGCCAATGAATGATAAGTGCCTAGGTGAAGTATAGTATAAGATAAGTCAGAAAAGTATAAGTCTTATTAGTATACTAGAAAAAGAAAAGAAATATACCTATACTCTTACTATAAGATAAAGACTCTTAAGTCTAAATACTATTAAGATAAGGCTTTTCACATGAATACTTAGTAGAACGACTAACGACGAGATTTATTATCGTTTCTCGCGTG